AACTTAAAATGAAATTTTATTCATATTTTTGACACCACAAATCAATATTTTAATTAAATTATTTAAATAAAATCAAATTATTCTATAATCAATTTTAATTACTATTAAATTTAAAGGTAATCAATGTAATATTAATATTAAATATTCCCGTGAAACCCCAGTATAATAACTATATACCCCAGAATAATACTTACCATGTTGAATATATGAATATAAATATAATCTATACCCAGCTCTAAAAAAAGAAATTAATATTAATATAATTATTGATAATCAAGATCATCTTATTAATCTATTAATCAATCTAATTTCCCCTATTAAATTTAATCTTGGAGGGGCTGCTATATTAGAAGACATTAATAAAAATCATCATAATCTCATTGAAGGTATAAAATTTATTATCCCCTTATTAATATATAATCTTCGTCTATGTAAACGTTCATAACTAATATTTGCTAAACAAAATATTCCTGAAGAACATAAACCATGACCAATTATTATTAAATAAGAACCTAAAAATCCTCAATAATTTATAATTATTACCCCTCTAATAACTAATCTTATATGAGCAACTGAAGAATAAGCAATTAATGATTTAATATCAACTTGACAAAAACATTTTAAACTAATATAAAATCCTCCCACTAATCTAATAACAATACTAATATAATTTAATTTTAAATTTACTTGCTGTAAAAAAATTATTAAACGTAATAAACCATACCCACCTAACTTTAATATAATCCCAGCTAAAATTATTGAACCTGATACAGGAGCTTCAACATGAGCTTTAGGTAATCATAAATGAACAAAATATATTGGTATTTTTACTAAAAATGCCATAATTATTCTAAAATATAATATATATATATTTAAATTCATAAATTTCAAAAAATAAATTATTATTCTATTTATTTGATAAAAATTATAAAAAATTCCTATTAATAATGGTAAAGATACAAATAATGTATAAAATAATAAATATATCCCAGCTTTAATTCGTTCAGGTTGATACCCCCACCCAATAATTAATATTAATGTAGGAATTAATCTTCCCTCAAAAAATAAATAAAATATAAATATATTTATTACTCTAAAAGTCAAATATAACATAATTAATAAAAAAATAATATTAAATATAAAAAATCTCACATAAAAGTTTACTTTTAATACATTTTCTCTTGCCATAATTATTAAAATAGAAATTCAAATTCTTAATAAAATTAGACCATAAGATATAATATCACAAGATATTATATAACTTACATTAGAAAATAAATTAAATCTCACTCTTAAATTTATAAATATAAATATTATAATAAATAATATTATTTGAACCATTCAAAACATATTTTTTATAAAACATATAGGAATTAAAAATATTATTATTATTAAAAATTTTATCATTATTTTATTATTATAAAAATTAAATTTTAAATTTTATTATAAATTTCATTTTAAGTTATAATAAATTAAACCCTTGAAAATAATCATTCCCATGAGTACGAATTATAGAAACTAAAATTGATAAACCTAAAGCCCCCTCACATACTGAAAAAACTAAAAATAATATTAATATATATATATCATATTCAATATAACTCAAAAAAATTAATATAAAAAAAAAAATTCTTAAAACAATAAATTCTAATCTCAATAAAATAATTAATAAATGTTTATGTTTTAAAACAAAAATTATATTACCAATAACAAATATAAAAATAAAAATTAATCATATAAAAATTATCATTAATAGTTTTTATAGTTTAAAAAAAACATTGGTCTTGTAAATCAAAATTAAGTATTTTACTTTAAAAACTTCAAAGAAAAAGAATTTCTTTATCAATAATCTCCAAAATTATTATTTTTATTAAACTATTCTTTGATTTGATATTATAAAAATAACATTATCTTTTTTAATTATTTTAATTTCATCATTTATAATATTTTTAAATAACCCCCTCTCAATAGGATTAATAATTTTAACACAAACTTTATTAGTATGTTTATTATCAGGAATAATAATTAAAACTTATTGATTTTCATATATTTTATTCTTAACTTTTTTAGGAGGGTTATTAGTATTATTTATTTATGTCTCTAGAATTGCCTCTAATGAACTATTTAAACCATCTTTTTATACTAAGATATTTATAATATTTTCTCTTATTTTATTTTTTATTTTTTTATTTATGTGATTTAATAATTTATATTGAATAAATTTTTCAATAAATTCAGAAATAAACAATTTTTATTCATTATCATTGTTTATAAATAATGAAAATAAAATTAACTTAAATAAACTTTATAATAATCAAACCTTTATAATTATATTAATACTAATTATTTATTTATTTATTACACTTATTGCCGTAGTAAAAATTACAAATATTTTTTATGGGCCTTTACGATCCAAAATTTAATAAAAAAAAAATGATAAATAATAAAAATAACTTTTTAACTTTACGAAAAATAAACCCTATTTTTAAAATTATTAATGGGTCTTTAATTGATCTTCCTTCACCATCAAATATTTCTTATTGATGAAATTTTGGATCACTTTTAGCTTTTTGTTTAATTATTCAAATCCTAACCGGATTATTTTTAACAATATATTATACTGCTAATATTGAATTAGCTTTTTATAGAGTTAATTATATTTGCCGAAATGTAAATTATGGATGATTAATTCGAACCTTACATGCTAATGGAGCATCATTTTTTTTTATTTGTATTTATCTTCATATTGGACGAGGAATCTATTACGAATCATTTAATTTAAAACATACTTGAATGATTGGGGTAACAATTTTATTTTTATTAATAGCAACAGCTTTCATAGGATATGTTTTACCCTGGGGACAAATATCATTTTGAGGAGCTACTGTTATTACTAATCTATTATCAGCAATTCCTTATTTAGGATCTATATTAGTTAATTGAATTTGAGGGGGATTTTCTGTAGATAATGCAACTCTAACTCGATTTTATACTTTCCATTTTCTTCTTCCATTTATTATTATAATAATAACAATAATTCATTTACTATTTCTCCACCAAACAGGCTCTAATAACCCTCTAGGTTTAAATAGAAATTATGATAAAATTCCTTTCCATCCTTTTTTTTCTTATAAGGATTTATTAGGAGCAATTATCTTATTATTTTTACTAATTATATTAACTTTAACTAATCCATATTTATTAGGAGACCCAGACAATTTTATTCCAGCTAATCCTTTAGTAACTCCTGAACATATTCAACCAGAATGATATTTTTTATTTGCTTATGCTATTCTCCGTTCAATCCCTAATAAATTAGGAGGAGTTATTGCTCTTATTATATCTATTTTAATTTTAATTATTCTTCCTTTTACATTTAATAAAAAAATCCAAGGTATCCAATTTTATCCTATTAATCAATTTTTATTTTGAACTTTAGTAACTATAATTATTTTATTAACCTGAATTGGAGCTCGTCCTGTTGAAGATCCTTATATTATTACAGGACAATTATTAACTATTTTTTATTTTTCTTATTATATTATTAACCCTTTAATAAGTAAATTTTGAGATAATTTAATTTTTAATTAATTAATGAGCTTGTAATAAGCATTTGTTTTGAAAACTTAAGAAAGAATAAAAATTCTATTAATTTATACTAAAAATAATCAATAATTTATATTAAAAAAATTTTTAATCCTAAAAAAAATAATAAAAAATTTATCGAAACAGGTAAATATCTTTTTCAAGCTAAATATATTAATTTATCATAACGATATCGAGGTAAAGTACCTCGTACTCAAACAAATAAAAATGAAATAAAAGTCAATTTTAAAAAAAAAAAAATAGTTAAATTATAACCTCCTATATAAATTATTACAAATAATAAACTTATAAATAAAATTCTTGAATATTCTGCTAAAAAAATTAAAGCAAATCCTCCTCTTCTATATTCTACATTAAACCCTGATACTAATTCTCTTTCCCCCTCAGCAAAATCAAAAGGTGTACGATTAGTTTCAGCCAATATTGAACTAATTCAACATAATCTTAAAGGAAATATTAAAATAATAAATCAAATTACTTTTTGATAAAATATAAAACTTAATAAATTAAAATCTATAACCATTACAATTCTTGATAATAAAATTATTGCTAAACTAACTTCATAAGAAATAGTTTGAGCCACTGCCCGTAATCCTCCTAATAAAGCATAATTAGAATTTGAAGATCAACCTGCAATTATTACTGTATAAACCCCCAATCTTATACAACATAAAATAAATAAAATTCCTAAATTAAAACTAATTAAATTAAAATAATAAGGAATTACTATTCAAATTAACAAAGATATAATAAACCCAACTACAGGAGAAAAATAATATATAATATAATTAGAAAAATTAGGATATGTTTGTTCTTTAGTGAATAATTTAATAGCATCTGAAAAAGGTTGTAAAATCCCCATAATACCTAATTTATTAGGGCCTTTACGAATTTGAATATAACCTAAAACTTTACGTTCCAATAAGGTTAAAAAAGCAACACCAATTAATACTCCAATAATTAAAATTAATAAACCAATAAAAATTAAATAAATATCATATAATATCATTATACTATCTATATAATTTAAATTATACATTCATGACTTCTAAAATCATTACATTTTTCTGCCAAAATAGTTTAATTTATATATTTTTATTAAAATTAAAATGTAACTTACTTAATATTATATAATATAATTTAATAAAATTCAATAAAATAAATTTAATTTAAATATTTAATCCTTTCGTACTAAAATATTTTATTTTTTAAAAGATAGAAACCAACCTGGCTTACACCGGTTTGAACTCAGATCATGTAAGATTTTAATGATCGAACAGATCAAAATTTTAAACTTCTGCATTTAAATTTTATCTTAATCCAACATCGAGGTCGCAAACTCTTTTTTTTATTTGAACTAAAAAAAAAAATTACGCTGTTATCCCTAAGGTAATTTTTTCTTATAATCAATATTACTGGATCATTTACTCACTTATATATGTTTTTCTTAAAAAAAAGTTTTTCCAATTTTTTTATCACCCCAATAAAATATTTTATAAAATTAAAATTTATAATTTTATAAATAATTTAAATTTTATAAAATATAAAACTCTATAGGGTCTTCTCGTCTTTTTAAATTATTTTAACTTTTTAATTAAAAAATTAAATTCTATAAATTAATTAAGAGACAGTTTATATTTCATCCAATCTTTCATACAAGTCATCAATTAAATGACTAATGATTATGCTACCTTTGTACAGTCAATATACTGCAGCCCTTTAATTTTTAAATCAGTGGGCAGATCAGACTTTATATTATTTTCAAAAAGACATGTTTTTGTTAAACAAGTGAATATAAATTTTTGCCGAATTCCTTTTAATTAATTAACTTAAAATTTATTTTATTTTTAAATTTATATACTAATTTTATCATTATAATTAAATTTTTATTATTAAAAAATTTTTTTTTATAAATTTTTAAATTTTTATTTAAATTTTACTTATATTATTGAAATTATTTATAATAAATTAAAATTTATTAACAATATAAATTATATAATTTTCAAAAAAAAATAAATTTAATTTATTATATTTATTTAAATTAAAGCTTATCCCTTAAAATATAAAATTTATATTTTTATAAATTAATTAATTAATTTATAAAAAAAAATGATAAATTGAAAATTAAATTTTTTTCTAAAAAAACTAGATATATTTAAGAACGATTTAACATTTCATTTCCAATTAATTATTAAAAATATTTATATCACAATAACTTTTCTAATTAATTATCTCTCTTAAATTCGAGAATTTCTATAATTCAAAGAATATTTTTTAATAAACTCTGATACACAAGATACATTAAATAAAAATTACTTTTAATTAATTTTTTTTTTTCATTTATTTCAAAATTCTTTTACAATACTTTATTACACTATAAAACTTTTAATTTTTTCTATTAAAATTACTTTAACCCCCATTAAAATAAATTAATTATCTTATTATTTAAAAATTCTTTTATTATTTTTTTTTTATTAATTTTTCCCCTCAAATTAATTAATTAATTTTAATATCTTTTCAATGTAAATGAAATACTTTATTCAAGCTCTAATTTGTTCTTTCTAGAAACACTTTCCAGTACCTCTACTTTGTTACGACTTATTTCAATTTAATAATATATAATTAAATAATTAATTTTATATAAATATATGAAAGCGACGGGCAATATGTACATATTTCAATTTTAAATCATTTTATTAAACTAAATAAAATTACATTTAAATCCAATTTCAATTAATTATTTCAAATTAATATTCACTTAAATAATTCTATTGTAATCCATTATATTCTTAATTATTATCTGCATCTTGATCTGATTTAATTTATTTAAAAATTTTTAAATATTATTATTATTAAAAAATATTTTTTTAACAACGATATACAAAATTATAAATTAAGTAAATTTATTCGTGGATTATCAATTATTAAACAGATTCCTCTAAATGAACTAAAATACCGCCAAATTACTTAAGTTTCAATAAATAATTAATTACTATTTTAGTATTTTAATTTAAAATTTTAATAATAGGGTATCTAATCCTAGTTTTTTTAAAAATTTATTAAATCATAAAATTAAAATAATTTTTTATTAAATTAAAATTTCACCTAATAATCTAAATTTTAAATTATAACTTTTAATTTTATTTACTAATTACTAATAAAATTTAATTTAATCTTTGTTTAACCGCAACTGCTGGCACAAAATTAGTTATTAATTTTAATATTACTAAATATTAATTTCTTAAATATTTTAATATTAATTACTAACAAATTATAATTAAAATTTATTTTTTAAATAAATTAATATTAACACTAAAATTTATATGTAAAACAAATTTAAAATAAATTTTCTAAACTATAAAAATTTTTATTATTATTATTATATGCATATTTTTACACATAGATTTTTTTTTTTTTTTTTTTATATTTAAATATTTAATATAATATTATATTTTATATTAAAATATTTAATATAATTATTAAACATTAAATAATCTCTTTTATTTTTTTTCTCTAATATTCATATTAAATACCAATTTGGAAATTAAACAATGATAATTCTTAAAAATTACAATATATTAATATATTAATATTAATTTTTCTTACTGTTAAGTTATTGAATTTTAAATATATTAATTATTTAAAAATTTAATATATATATATTAATATTAATTATATAAATATTTAATATATATATATATATATAAAAAATTAAATAATAAAATTTAATTTTTTATGTTGCTAAACCATTGTTATTAAATTTTCTTTAAATATAAAAAAAATTTTAAAAATAAGCTAAAATAAGCTTTTGGGTTCATACCCCAACTATAAAGGAAATCCTTTTTTTTAAATAATAAAGTGCCTGATTAAAGGATTATTCTGATAGGATAAATTAAGTAATTTAAAATTACCTTTATTATATTTTATAGAATTAAACTATATCTAACAGTATCAAAAACTATTGTGCTTCTTACACTAAAATATAATTTATTTCTATAATGAACTTTAAATTCTTTAATAATATTTAATTTTATTTATTTTAAATTCATTTTACATATAATTCTTCAAAAATATTTTTTTTTTTTATTTTATTTTTTAGAACTTTAATTTCTATTTCATCTAATTCTTGATTAGGTTGTTGAATTGGATTAGAAATTAATTTATTAAGTTTTATTCCTTTAATTTCCAATTCAAATAATTTATTAGCAACTGAAGCATCTTTAAAATATTTTTTAACTCAATCAATTGCTTCAATTAATTTTTTATTTTCTATTTTAATAAAAATATTATTATTAAAAAATTTTGAAATAAATTTTTTTTTATCAATTATAATTAATTCATCAATATTAATAAAAATAGGAGCTTCCCCATTCCATTTTTGATTCCCCAATATTGTTGAAGGTTTATCTTGATTTAATAATTTTATTTTAATAACTTGACAAAAAATTACCCCCATAATTATTTTGTCTTATTATTTTAATAAAAATTTTATTTTAATAGTTATTATATTAAATGCTATTATTGGAGCTTTAGGAGGGTTAAATCAAACTTCTTTACGAAAAATTATAGCTTTTTCTTCCATTAATAATTTAAGTTGAATATTATCTTCTATTATAATTAGAGAAAATTTATGATTATTTTATTTAATAATATATTCATTTTTAATTAGAATTATATGTTTTATTTTTTTTTCTATTAATGCATTTTATATTAATCAATTATTTATTAATAATATAAATTCTTTAATTAAAATTAATTTATTAATTAATTTTTTATCTTTAGGAGGGTTACCTCCTTTTATTGGATTTTTTCCTAAATGAATTATTATTAATTTTTTAATTAGAAATAAATTATATTTTCTAACTTTTATTTTAATTATAATAAGATTAATTTTATTATTTTTTTATATTCGTATTATTTATTCAACTTTTATATTTAATTATTTTAAAATAAAATGATTTAAAATTTTTATTAAAAATAATAAATTTTTAATAATTAATTCTTTTTCTTTTCTTTCTCTTTCAGGAATAATTCTTAGAACTTTTTTTTTCTTATAAGGTTTTAAGTTAAAAAAACTAATAGTCTTCAAAATTATTTATAAAGAATTATTCTTTAAGCCTTAGTATATTATTTACTCCTTAAAATTTGCAATTTTATATCATTATTAAATGAATATAAGACTATACTTTACTTAATAAAAGAGAATTATTTCTCGTTAATAAATTTACAATTTATCGCTTATAAACTCAGCCATTTTATTTTTATTTATCTTATCTTTTTATGCGAAAATGACTTTATTCAACAAATCATAAAGACATTGGAACTCTATACTTTATTTTTGGTATTTGAGCAGGAATAGTAGGAACCTCATTAAGATTATTAATTCGAGCTGAATTAGGAAACCCAGGGTCTTTAATTGGAGATGATCAAATTTATAATACTATTGTTACAGCTCATGCTTTTATTATAATTTTTTTTATAGTTATACCCATCATAATTGGAGGATTTGGAAATTGATTAATCCCTTTAATATTAGGAGCTCCTGATATAGCTTTCCCCCGAATAAATAATATAAGTTTCTGACTTCTTCCCCCTTCTTTAACTCTTCTAATCTCAAGAAGAATTGTAGAAAATGGAGCAGGAACTGGATGAACAGTTTACCCCCCTCTTTCCTCTAATATTGCCCACAGAGGAAGATCAGTTGATTTAGCTATTTTTTCCCTTCATTTAGCTGGAATTTCTTCTATTTTAGGAGCTATTAATTTTATTACAACAATTATTAATATACGATTAAATAACTTAATATTTGATCAAATACCATTATTTGTTTGAGCAGTAGGAATTACTGCTTTTCTTTTATTACTTTCTTTACCAGTTTTAGCTGGTGCTATTACTATACTTTTAACAGATCGAAATCTTAATACTTCATTTTTTGACCCAGCTGGTGGAGGAGACCCAATTTTATACCAACATTTATTTTGATTTTTTGGACACCCAGAAGTTTATATTTTAATTTTACCAGGATTTGGTATAATTTCTCATATTATTTCTCAAGAAAGTGGGAAAAAAGAAACATTTGGATGTTTAGGTATAATTTATGCTATATTAGCCATTGGTTTACTAGGATTTATTGTTTGAGCTCATCATATATTTACTGTAGGAATAGATATTGATACTCGAGCTTATTTTACTTCAGCAACTATAATTATTGCTGTACCTACAGGAATTAAAATTTTTAGATGATTAGCTACTTTCCACGGTACTCAAATTAATTACTCTCCTTCAATTTTATGAAGTTTAGGTTTTGTATTTTTATTCACTGTAGGAGGATTAACTGGAGTAATTTTATCTAATTCATCTATTGATATTACTCTTCATGATACTTATTATGTTGTAGCTCATTTTCATTATGTTTTATCAATAGGTGCTGTATTTGCTATTATAGGAGGATTCATCCATTGATACCCTTTATTTACTGGATTATCTCTTAATCCATATTTATTAAAGATTCAATTTTTCATTATATTTATTGGAGTTAATTTAACTTTCTTTCCTCAACATTTCCTTGGATTAGCTGGCATGCCTCGACGATATTCTGATTATCCTGATTCATATATTTCTTGAAATATTATTTCTTCTTTAGGATCTTATATTTCTTTATTAGCTGTAATATTCATATTAATTATTATTTGAGAATCTATAATTAACCAACGAATTGCTTTATTTTCTTTAAACTTATCTTCTTCCATTGAATGATATCAAGCTCTTCCTCCTGCCGAACATTCATATAATGAACTCCCTATTTTAAGTAATTTCTAATATGGCAGATTATATGTAATGGATTTAAACCCCATTTATAAAGGATCATCCTTTTTTTAGAAATAGCAACATGATCAAATTTAAATCTACAAAATAGAGCTTCCCCATTAATAGAACAAATTATCTTCTTCCACGATCATACTTTAATTATTTTAATTATAATTACAATTTTAGTTGGTTATTTAATAATAAGACTTTTATTTAATAAATATATTAACCGATTTTTATTAGAAGGACAAATAATCGAATTAATTTGAACTATTCTCCCAGCAATTACTTTAATTTTTATTGCTTTACCTTCTCTTCGATTACTTTATTTATTAGATGAATTAAATAATCCATTAATTACTCTTAAATCTATTGGACACCAATGATATTGAAGTTATGAATATTCAGATTTTCACAATATTGAATTTGATTCGTATATAATTCCCTCAAATGATTTACAGCCTAATAATTTTCGTCTATTAGATGTTGATAATCGAATTATTTTACCGATAAATAATCAAATTCGTATTATAGTTACAGCTACTGACGTAATTCATTCTTGAACTATTCCTTCATTAGGAGTAAAAGTAGATGCTAATCCTGGTCGTTTAAATCAAACTAATTTTTTTATTAACCGGCCAGGAATTTTTTTTGGTCAATGTTCCGAAATTTGTGGAGCAAATCATAGCTTTATACCTATTGTAATTGAAAGTATTTCAATTAAAAACTTTATTAATTGAATTAATAATTATTCTTCATTAGATGACTGAAAGCAAGTACTGGTCTCTTAAACCATTTTATAGTAAATTAGCAATTACTTCTAATGAAAAAGAATTAGTTAATTTATAACATAAATATGTCAAATTTAAATTATTACATAAGTAATATTCTTTTATCCCTCAAATAATACCTATTAATTGATTATTTTCTTTTATTTTTTTCTTAATAATTTTTTTAATTTTTAATATTATAAATTATTATATTTTTAATATTAACTCACATAATAATAAAAATAATAATTTTAAATTTAAAAAAAATAATTTAAATTGAAAATGATAAGTAATCTATTTTCAATCTTTGATCCATCAACTAATATTTTTAATCTTTCATTAAATTGAATTAGAACAATTTTAGGAATTCTTCTTATTCCTTATTCATTTTGATTAATCCCAAATCGTCACTTTATATTTTGAAATTTTATTTTAATTAAACTTCATAATGAATTTAAAACTTTATTAAAAAATAATTACTTTCAAGGATCAACATTTATTTTTATTTCAATATTTACTTTTATTTTATTTAATAATTTTTTAGGACTATTTCCTTATATTTTTACTAGAACAAGTCATTTAACTCTTTCATTATCAATTTCACTTCCTTTATGATTAAGATTTATAATTTATGGATGATTTAATAATTCTCAACATATATTTATTCATATAATTCCTCAAGGTACTCCTTCAATTTTAATACCCTTTATAGTATTAATTGAAACAATTAGTAATATTATTCGACCTGGAACATTAGCCGTTCGGCTAACAGCTAATATAATTGCAGGACATTTATTAATAACTCTTCTTAGTGGAACTGGATCTAGAATAAATTATTATTTAATTTTCTTATTAATTTTAATTCAAATCTTACTTTTAATTTTAGAATCAGCAGTTGCGGTTATTCAATCTTATGTTATCGCAATTTTAAGAACTTTATATTCTAGTGAAGTAAATTAATTTATATTTAATAATTATTCAATAATATATATATATATATATATATATATATATATATATATAATAAAATTATTAAATAATTTTATTTTAAATAATTTTTAATAATGAAAATTACACATAATCACCCATTTCATTTAGTAGACTATAGCCCGTGACCTTTAACTGGTGCTATTGGAGTTATAACATTAGTAACTGGTATAATTAAATGATTTCATAATTTTAATTTAAATCTTTTAATTTTAGGATATATTATTATTATTTTAACCATATATCAATGATGACGAGATATTTGCCGTGAAGGTACTCTTCAAGGTAAACATACAATTTTAGTAACAAAAGGACTTCGCTGAGGAATAATCTTATTTATTATTTCTGAAATCTTTTTCTTTATTTCTTTCTTTTGAGCTTTTTTTCATAGAAGATTATCCCCAAATATTGAAATCGGATCTATATGACCTCCTATAAGTATTACCCCATTTAACCCATTTCAAATTCCTTTACTTAATACTATTATCTTAATTAGATCAGGGGTTTCTGTTACTTGAGCTCATCATGCTTTAATAGAAAATAATAATTCTCAAACAACTCAAGGATTATTTATTACTATTATTTTAGGAATTTACTTTACTATTTTACAAGCTTATGAATATTTTGAAGCACCATTTACTATTGCAGATAGAATTTATGGATCAACATTTTTTATAGCAACTGGATTTCATGGATTACATGTAATTATTGGAACAATATTTTTACTAATTTGTTTAATTCGTCACTTAAATAATCATTTTTCTAAAAATCATCATTTTGGATTTGAAGCAGCTGCGTGATACTGACATTTTGTAGATGTAGTTTGATTATTCCTTTACATCTCTATTTATTGATGAGGTAATTAATTATTTATATAATATATTTAGTATATTTGACTTCCAATCAAAAAGTTTAAAAATTTTTAATATAAATAATTATTCTTATAATTAATATTTTTTTAATTATTTTAATCATTTCTAATATTATAATATTTTTATCTATTATTTTATCTAAAAAATCGTTTTCTGATCGAGAAAAATCTTCTCCTTTTGAATGTGGATTTGATCCTAAATCTTCAGCTCGAATTCCTTTTTCATTACATTTTTTCTTAATTACAGTTATTTTTTTAATTTTTGATGTTGAAATTGCATTAATTTTCCCTATTATCCCTCTTTTTAAATTAGTAAATTTTATTTTATGATCAAAAATTAGTTTTTTTTTTTTATTTGTATTAATTATTGGTTTATATCATGAATGAAATCAAAATATATTAAATTGAACAAATTAAGTAATAATTTTTATTTTTAATTATTTTAATTATAATTTGTTAGTAATTAGTAATTATAACCTAATTATTTAAACAATCAATTTTATTTTATTTATATATATATATATATATATATATAATAGGATTATAGTTTATTAAAACATTTGATTTGCATTCAAAAAATATTGAATTTCAATTTATCTTATATATATATATATATATATATATATATAAATATAAATAAGAAGCAATAAATTGCATTTAATTTCGACTTAAAAGATTGAGTATATACTCCTTATTTATTTAATTGAAACCAAAAAGAGGTATATCACTGTTAATGATAAAATTGAATAACTTATTCCAATTAAAAATTATTATTTATTATTCTAATTTTATAATATATAATTATAATATATATATATATATATATTAGAAATATAAAGATTAAAAATAAGCTGCTAACTTAATTTTTAGTGGTTAAATTCCATTAATATTTCTTTTTCTTTTTCTTTCTCTTCTCTTTCTCTTCTTATTTATATAGTTTAAGTAAAACTTTACATTTTCATTGTAAAAATAAAATTTATTATTTTTATAAATAATATTTTATTTATTTATTAATTTTTTATTTAAAAATAAAAATTATTTCCTTAATATCTTCAATATTATGCTCTAAATTATAAGCTATTTAAATATAATAATAGTAATATAAATAATCTAAATATTATTCAAATAATAAATCTAAATAAATAAATTTTTAATCTATTTATTTGATAAAAATTATAAAAAATTGAATACTTTTTTATAATTTTTATCATTCCTCAACCTCTATATACTTCTCTTCAACCTATGTCAATATCTTTTAATAAATTTTGACCAAAATTTAAAAAATTATAACTTAAACCATAAGTTGATAAATTAGGCATAAATCATATTAAACATAAAAAACTACTTAAATTATAACTTATTAAAAATTTATTAACTGAATAAATAGATATATTTCTAATTATATACCCTATTAACCCTCCTAATAATCTTACATAAATTACTATTATTTTTAAATTAAAAGGCAAATAAATTATATAAGGATAAGAAAAAATTATTCATCTTAAAAATCTTCCTCTTACTACTCTTATGAATAATAAAACAAATATACTTTTTAATATAATATAATCTTCATCATATAAATTATAAATTCTTATTAAATTATAATCATTTACTATTAAATATATAATTAAACGAATAGTATAAAATATTGTTAATCCAGTAGAAATATAATATAAAAAAAAAACTATTAAATTTAAATTTCTAAAACTTACTAATTCTAAAATTAAATCCTTAGAATAAAACCCAGCTAAAAAAGGAATTCCACATAAAGCTATATTAGAGATATTTATACATAATGATGTTAAAGGGATATAAAATCTAATCCCTCCTATAAACCGAATATCTTGCATATCTCTTATTATATGAATAATTACTCCAGCACATATAAATAATAAAGCTTTAAATATAGCATGAGTTAATAAATGGAAAAAAGCTAAATCAGGTAATCCTATTCTTAAAATTCTTATTATTAAACCTAATTGTCTTAAAGTAGATAAAGCAATAACTTTTTTTAAATCAAATTCATAATTTGCTCTAATTCCCGCTATAAATATAGTTAATCCTGATAATAATAATAAAATTTTTAAAAATAAAGTATCAATTAATAATATATTAAACCGAATTAATAAATAAACTCCAGCCGTTACTAAAGTTGAAGAATGAACTAATGCGGAAACAGGAGTAGGGGCTGCTATAGCAGCCGGTAATCATGAACTAAAAGGAATTTGAGCTCTTTTAGTTATAGCAGCTATAATAATTATTGAACTAATTATAATCATTTCTCAATCATTCTTTATAAATTCTAAATAAAAAATATAATTTCATCTTCCATAATTTATTATTCAAGAAATAATTAATAAAATAAAAACATCACCAATTCGATTAGATAAGGCAGTTAATATCCCAGCATTATAAGATTTTAAATTTTGATAATAAATTACTAATAAATAAGATACTAACCCTAATCCATCTCAACCTAATAAAATTCTAATAATATTAGGACTAATAATTAATATTATTATAGAACTTACAAATAATAATACTAAAATAATAAAACGTACTAAATTTAATTCTGATCTTATATATCTTTTTCTATAATAAATAACAACAGAAGAAATTAAAAAAACAAATATTATAAATAATAAAGATATTCAATCTAATAAAATTGACATAATAATATTTATTGAATTAAAAGAAATAATTTCTCATTCTAAAAAAATTACTATATCATTTATAATAAAATAAATTATTATAAAAAAATTTAATAATCTTATTATTATTAAAAAAAAAAAAGAAATAAAACAAATTGAATATTTAATATTATTTAT